ATAGCTCGTAATGCTGCATCTCTTCCCAGTCCAGGGCCTTTTATCCTTACCTCAGCTCGTTGCATACCTTGATCCACTACTGCTCGAATAGCATTTCCTGCTGCGGTTTGAGCAGCAAAAGGTGTTCCTCTTCTTGTACCCCTGAATCCACAAGTACCCGCGGAGGACCAAGAAATAACCCGACCCCGCACGTCTGTAACGGTCACAATGGTATTGTTGAAACTTGCTTGAACATGAATAACTCCCTTCGGTATTCTACGTACATTTTTACGTGAACCACTACGTGTATTTTTACGTGAACCAATTCTTAATATAGGTTTTGCCATATTTTTTCATTTCACAAGAAATATATGGATATATCCATTTCATGTCAAAACGGACCTTTTTTTGCCAGCTCCTTGTAAGTTCTTTTTACTGTACTTTTTTTCCTTTAGTAAGATTATCCTTGTCTTTGTTTATGCCTCGGGTTGGAACAAATTACTATAATTCGTCCCCTCCTACGGATTAGTCGACACTTTTCACAAATTTTACGAACGGAAGCCCTTATTTTCATAGTTTTTATTCCTTAATTCTGTGAATATACGTATTGTTGGACGAAAAAAGGTTTATTAATATTTTTTAATCTTGAATTTTATCTTCGTGAAAGGAATGTTGAAATTTAAAAAACCACTTACTCATTTGAATCCTTGTTATGGCGTCTATAAAACGGCTGTCCCCTTATTAACTTATACCTAAGAACTTGCTATTTTTTATCCTATAGGTATACCTATACAAAAATATGTCGAATCCTTTCAGAAGCATGACCTAAAATAATTCTTTAGTATCTAAACAAAACCGAACCATGCCCTTCGGAAGTGATTAAGAAAGAAAACTTTCATTAATTTCTTTTTTTTTTTTTCTTTAATTTAATTCGAGGTAAAACATCCTAAACGTTTTTATTTTTAGCAGGGGTGTTATTACACAACCCCTTTTTTTCAAAAATGGTAAGTTCCGGATATCCAATTTTTATATTAGAAGGATTACCATATATAACACAAAATTTCTCCGCCGATTCTTTTTAGTCGAGCTTCTCTGTCTGTCATTATACCTTGAGAAGTCGAAAGGATTACAATTCCTATTCCGCCTAAAATTCGTGGAATTCTTTGAGAGTTAGAATAGATTCGTAGACCCGGTCGACTTATTCTCTTTAAATTTAAAATAGTTTTATAGGATTCTTTCTTATTTCGTCTATGTTTTAGGGTTAAAATCAAAAAATATTGGTTGTTTTCGCGATGTTTCCTTACGTTTTCGATAAAACCCTCTCGTAAAAGTATTTTAACAATGCTTTCGGTGATGTTAGTAGATCCTATTCGAACCGTTCCTTTTCTATTCATGTCAGCATTTCGTATAGAGGTTATTATATCAGCAATAGTGTCTTTCCCCATGATAAGTTAAAATTCCTTATTGTTCTATAATTTTGATATAATCAACATGTTCTTTTTCTTTTATTTATATATAGACGAATTATATATTAATATATGAATTAAATTATTAATATTGGATTATTTAAGGGTATATGCGTGATACACAATCTATTAATTAATTTTATTTCAATACCATTTTTTTAATCCTATACTAACTATCGATATTTAGGTCTTATAATACCTCAGGAGCTAATGAAACTATTTTAGTAAAGTTTAATTGTCTCAATTCCCGCGGGATCGCCCCAAAAACTCGAGTTCCTTTTGGATTCCCTTCTTGATCAATGACAACTGCGGCATTGTCATCATAGCGTATTATCGTTCCGTTGTTACGTTTGAGTTCTTTACAAGTACGTACAATTACAGCTCTGATCACTTCTGATCTTTCTAGAGGAGTATTTGGTATTGCTTCCTTGATTACAGCAACAATAACGTCACCAATATGAGCATATCGGCGATTACTAGCTCCTATTATTCTAATACACATCAATTCTCGAGCCCCGCTGTTGTCTGCTACATTCAAATAGGTTTGTGGTTGAATCATATCATTTTTTTGTATCTATTCTTTTAATGCAAAGGACGAAGTTAAAAAATATTGTTTGTCAAAAAAATAAAACTTATAATCTTTTTATCCTTAAATGTTTTTTAGCCTTTTCATTCTATATTCCTATATCAGAAATAATAAATTGGGTTTTTATAGGCATTTTTGATGCCGCTATTGAAATAGCTTTTCTGGCTATATTTTCGGGTACACCGCCCATTTCATAAAGGATTTTACCTGGTTTAACCACAGCTACCCAATACTCTGGGGATCCTTTCCCAGAACCCATACGCGTTTCCGCAGGTCTTACTGTAACTGGTTTGTCTGGAAATATACGTACCCAAATTTTTCCCCCACGTCGTACATTTCGTGACATTGCTCGTCGCCCTGCTTCTATTTGTCTAGATGTGATCCAAGCGGGTTCAAGTGTTTGAAGAGCATATCTGCCAAAACAAATACGATTCCCACGAGAGGATATTCCTTTTAGTCTTCCTCGATGTTGTTTACGAAATCTGGTTCTTTTTGGGTTATAGTTGATGGGTTTTTTCTAAATTATAAATTCCATCTCTACTACAGAACTGAACGTGAGAGTTTCTTCTCATCCAGCTCCTCGCGAATAAAAGTACTAAAAAAAGCTTGTATTAAGATATAGATGTAGTTAATGATTAATCCTATTAATCATGTTATATTTTTTTTTTGTTTAATCTGATCTCTTCGAAATTTGTGTATGTCTTTTTCAAAACGTAATACAAGATTAATTATATTTCTATTTATTTAAAAATAACGTAATATCATCATCTCGAATGTCGTTTTTGTTAGAGTTAGAATATTATAACAAATCCTTATTTTCTTTTATCTTTTTCATTTTTTTTTTTTTTTTTCGTATTTTATTACTTTGTTTTATTTGAAAAAAAAAAATATATATATATATATATTCGCCGGCGAATATTTACTCTTTCAATATCTATTTGAGTTTGATGTTTATCCCACGAGGTCTCAGAATCAAAATAAGAATAGATAATAAAGTTTATGGTTTATTCCGCCATCCTGTCCAATGAATTACTAAGATTTTTTTTTTCAATAGAATCCTTTATATTCATGGGTTACGTCGTTCCCACCGCTTCGTGATTAATCATTAGGCCCGAATTCTACAATGGAGCTCTTACATGAAATTTTTAATTTCATTTTTAAATTGAGTCAAATTTCTCAGTTTTTATTGGCTCAAGGCTCTTAATTTTTTGTTTTCGGAACAGATTTATCTCATTATTATTAATGAATCTGTATTGATGCTTTATTACATTGCTTTTCTTACAGTGACCCCATAGACTTTCCAAATTGGAATCATATATCATTAATATTAAATTTTTCTCTCTTTCTTTCATCCTTCCATTTATCCGCATCCTTTTCGATTACCTTTCATAATTTAATAATCATATTTCGTTATTTTTTTTTCAGTTGCTACAATGATATGATCAGCCTATCATATCTTGACTGATTTTTTATCTCCAGATAATGCGAAGCAATGAGTTGCTTAGGTTATTTATTAATGCTATAGTTATTAGTTTATCTTATAGGTAAGTTCTTTTTTCTTTTTTTTTTTTTTTATCTTAATCTAATCGAATCCTAAACCAACGAGTCACACACTAAGCATAGCAATTATATCAAAGTATTTTTGATGGAAATTTTCATTCAACCTTATAGAATTGCTTTTTTTTCTTAAACATAAAAAATAAGACTGCAATTTTTTTATTGCTGTATAGTGTTATACTACATAGTTTTAGTTTTTTATCGTTGGATAAAATGTAAAGACAAATAAAGGTTTTTTATTCTTCGTCTACGAATATCCAAATTTTTATTCCTAAGACCCCATAAATAGTTCGAACTGTATAGGAACAATAATCAATTTTAGCTTCAATTGTTTGTAAAGGAACTCTGCCTTCTCTGATCCATTCAACACGTGCAATTTCTTTTCCGTCGATACGTCCTGCAATTTGTACTTGAATTCCTTTTGTATTCGCCTGTTCAGTTAATTCAATAGCTTTTTTCATTGCTTTTCGAAAAGAAACGCGATTTTTTAATTGGCCAGCTATAAATTCTGCAAGAATATTAGGATTCCCATACGGATTGGAAATTCTGGTAATAGCAATGTTGAGTTTTCTATTGACACAATTAAGTTCTTTTTGAACATTCATCTGTAATTCTTCAACTCTTCGGGGTTTATCTTCAATTAATAATTTAGGAAATCCCATATAGATTATGATCTGAATGAGATCAATTCTTTTTTGAATTTCGATACGTGCAATTCCCTCCATACCAGAGGATATTCTTATATTTTTTTGGACATAATTTTTAATACAGTCTCGTATTTTTTTATCTTCTTCTAAACCTTCAGAATACTTTTTTGGTTGTGCAAACCAAACAGAATGGTGACTTTGGGTTATACCAAGTCTGAAACCAAGTGGATTTATTTTTTGTCCCATAGGCCTCCACTACTATATGTATCATAACATGTTATATTTATGTTTTCATTGCTGCATCCAGGTTTTTTTAAATACATTAAATATTCTTCATATTGTTGATAGACGGATATATCTTCCAATACGATAGTTATATGACAAGTGGATCTTTTTATGGGGTAACTTCGTCCTCGTGCCCGAGGTTTTAATTTTTTCACAGTATTTCCTTGGTTCACTTCAGCTTTACTAATTACTAAATTGGTTTCTTTGAAACCCTTATTGTGACTAGCATTTGCTGCTGCAGAATAAACCAATTTAAAAATTGGATAACATCCTCGATAAGGCATAAGTTCTAATATCATAAGTGCTTCTTCGTAGGAACGTCCGCGGATTTGATCAATTACTCTCCGTGCTTTGTGGGCAGACATAGATATATATTGCCCTAAAGCATATACTTCCGTATATGATTTCTTCTTTCTTTTCTTTATCATAAGGTTTACCTCTCACTAAAAAAAAATCTATATTCATTTTTTTTAATTAATT